GGAATAAATGTTTCTCGGTAAAGGAAGGGAATAGTAATTTATTCATTCCTAATTTATTCCTATAGAACGTCTAGGAACAAGAAGATTAAATCGGATATATCGACAGATTCCCGCGTAGTCCAAAGAAAAAAAAGATCCAATTTCATCTCTATCGAATTTTAATATCAGAATAGTGGATATAATTATGATGCAATGGGTTAGGTCCACTTACTTTTTATTTTGTTGATTTCTAATCGATTTAATTGGAATAATGGAAAATAGGAAAGGAATAGTAATATTTGAAGATTTAACGAGACGACTTATCCTTACATTCATTATAATATTTAATAATATATTTATTATTTAATTTTAATATAWTWWTTATTTATTTAATTTTAATAATATATTTAATTTTAATAATATATTTAATAATATATTTATTATTTAATTTTAATATATTTATTATTTAATTTTAATAATATATTTAATTTTAATAATATATTTAAAAAATAGCAAATTTATAACCATACTATAATTAATTATAATGTTATAATTTTGATTATATATTAAAATATTAAATTATACGGTTTGTTACTTTTTTTTTATTACTTTATTACAAAGATCAACAATATCTTTATTCGCACTTCAAATATGAATACTACTGCCGGAGTTTTATGATTTATGAAAAAATCAAAGCCCCTTATCGGATTTGAACCGATGACTTACGCCTTACCATGGCGTTACTCTACCACTGAGTTAAAAGGGCTTGTTTGATCCAATTCCTGAATAAAGACACTATGAGTTTAGTATATATACTTATTATAATAGATGTACATAGATATATCTTATAGTACATAGATATATCTTATAATAAGTATAAGTTTTCATTCAGGAATGCAAAATTTTCTTTATCCAGTAAATTAAATAATTTAATATAGAGTATATAATATAGGTAAAATAAAACGGTTTATTGATATTGGATTTGATAAATATCAATACAATGAATTGTTTCAAGACTATCCTAATTGACATCATAACTAAATTCATTTGAGTGATACATGTATCCACTAATTTAACATAGATCCAAGATATTTCATTGAATCATTGATAAAGAGATTCGGATAAAGAGATTCGGATAAAGAGATTCGGCGTGGCCTTTGAACCAAACTTTTATCGAAAAAAATTGTATAGAAAGAATCGTGAAAGACGGAAAGATCCTTCGTATCGAGTCATACCATTCCATTATATTGACAATTTTAAAAAACTATTCATACTATGAACATAGTATGATGGCGGTCGTGCAAGTCTGCCCCCATCGTCTAGCGGTTCAGGACATCTCTCTTTCAAGGAGGCAGCGGGGATTCGACTTCCCCTGGGGGTAGGGTACTACGAAAGGAAGTTGATCGTGGATTATCAATAAGCCTGGAATTGATTCTTCCTGGGTCGATGCCCGAGCGGTTAATGGGGACGGACTGTAAATTCGTTGGCAATATGTCTACGCTGGTTCAAATCCAGCTCGGCCCAATAATTTGCCGATCCGCCATGAAATGATATAATATAACCCATTTGTTGCTCTCCAGAAATGCCCGATCCCCCAATCCCAATACGGAAGAAATCCATTTTATGATATATCTATACCACTATTTTCTCTTTTTACAAGAAATTCTGATCTTGCTAATGATCTAGATTCATATCAGGATCCGTAACTATAAAGTTTAAGGAAAAGAGTAAATAAAAAAAAAACTTTTTTGATTGAACGAGTGATTATCCAATTGATTTGGCAATAACGAAAGGATTACTAGTAATACCGGCTGCTCTCACTAAAGTACATATACATATGGGTATCGATATATCACACTCGCAGCTCTGTTACAACACGCCAATTCTAATCGAAATTGAAAGGGTTAGAATGAAATCATAAAAATATGTATACTTTATTTTATTATGGTATTTACTTGGGATTGTAGTTCAATTGGTCAGAGCACCGCCCTGTCAAGGCGGAAGCTGCGGGTTCGAGCCCCGTCAGTCCCGACGAATCCAAATCCAATAAAAAACTATATCAATTCATCTCTCTATTTTTTGTGAAAAGAAGTCCAAATAACATAATTTCATTCCCAACAGCGATCCCTCTTCTTTTTTTCTTTTTCGTTTCCCATTTATCATCAACCAAATGGGGGAATTTCCATTTCTTCGACTAGTACCGATTCGATTGATGGGAGAGAGGCATATGTGGATTAGTACAATTATTATATTATTAGCATCAGATTCAGGATTCCACGGGATACCGTACCGTACTGTACTGGGTCTGGCTTTTTCAATTACTCCCGATCTGTGAAATATGAAATAGAGTAGAGTATTGTATGTTTCCCGGGAGTACATACATAAATGGAATTTGTACAATATAAAAAAAATTGCACATAGTTACTGTGTTAGTTACTGTGTATAGAATAGTATAGAATACTTTTATTTTAAGATTAAAAAAACGGGCCCTATTTTGTGTAACCTCAATTTCAAATTTTACTAATTTGAAATAATCTATCTCATTCAAATTTCGCATTGAGCTTTTGATATATGCGTCCCATTACTAATCCAATGAAAGAGGATATTCAAAAAATAAAGATCAAACAAGGATCACTTTTTTATTAGCGAGGTAATGCATTTTTTTTTTTTTTTTTTCTAAGGGTTTTTCCTTGAAAGAACAAACTTTTTAAATTTATATATAAATATATAAAAAAATAGTTAATTTGATGGAATATTCGATTTTTTTATACCGGAATTTGTACTCGTCTTTATCATACTTCTTTTTTTTTCCAAGAAGATTGGATCATTAAAAAAAGGAGTTTATAACTTAGCTCCTTCCTTTTTTTTCATTGAGCTTCTATTGTTTGTTGGGGTTTGTTTAGAACCAATGGTAAGTGGAAAGATTGTTTGTTGGGGTTTGTTTAGAACCAATGGTAAGTGGAAAGGCGGTTAGATGATACTTCATCAGATGATTGTACAAAGAGGGCGGTAGGTTATAGAAAAGAAAGAATGGAAAAGAATGATAAATAAATAAAGGAATTATTGATTGTATCGGGAATCAAATTTTGAGTTCAGTATGGATAAAAGATCGTCCTATGTTATACTATTCAATTCTTGACGATGAATCGATTTGATAGCTCCGATATTGTTATTCATGATATTGATCCGATTCGATATCATCGAGATGTAATGCATCCCATTGAATTTACAGGCGAAAGATTTATTATCTCTATGGGATTAACTCCCGAGTTATTGCGAATTAAAGAAAAATTAAACAATGAGATTATGGAAGTAAATATTCTCGCATTTATTGCTACTGCACTGTTTATTCTAGTTCCTACTGCTTTTTTACTTATAATATATGTAAAAACAGTCAGCCAAGGTGATTAATTTGAATTAAACTTGATTTTTTATTTCTTATCAATAATTGCAGAGAAGAAAAGGATAAAAATTTCGCGTCTTAAATGAAATGGGCAGACTAGAATCAGTCGTATTCTATGAGATACGATAGTATGGTAGAAAGATTCAGATATTTCTTTCTACCATACTATCTAGTATTGTTATTGTAGTGTATAAAGTTGTATTGTAATGCGGGTTAATTTAATATAGATTAATATAGATCAATCTACAATAGTATCATCATATTCCTTTTCTATATATATAGAAATCTATTTAATTACGTATATAATATATTATATATAGTGATAATGTATATTATATAGTATCCCAATTCTATTTCTTTGCTTTATCTATTTGTATTTAATTTGTGTTGATTTCAATTAAATTAATTTGAAATAATCGAAAGCGACTTTTACGATTAGAATTCCTAGATTTCTGATTATTTTCAATATGAATCCCGATCGAAAGAATCAATGACTTCTTCGGATTTCGAAAAGGATTAGTAAAACCCGTCGACTTTTAACGTTTGAACCATGATATGAAATGGGTTCAATAAAACAAGCAAAACATAAATAAAATTTCTAAAATAGTAAAACTAAAACAAGCGGCGCAATATGTGACTCGCCCAAGACAATATTTTAGGATGTGCAGTATCTCGTTGGACAACTACTATGTTGTTTCCCAATGTGTATCCACGTAATGGAATAACCCAATTGTTTTCTCTTTGATCTTTGAACAGTAAAGAGGTAAACAAAATAAAAAAAAGTTCCGTTCTTCCTCATGGTCCATATCTAACTTTGGTAAGAGTCAGTTCATCGAAATAGAAAATTTATGAAGAATTCAGTTGGAATAAATTTCCTACCATTTGTATTCCTTTTACTATTTTTACTTTCAAAATACGAACACGGAAATAATTGAAATATTTCTTTGATTGAAAGAGTATTCTTCATATATATTTATTATTCATAGAATACATTACTCAACTAAAATCCAAGAGAATTTCGAAATGAAGATATTTTTCATTTCTATTTCAATTTAAAAATAAAATTTTAAATTGAAATAGTGAAATTTTAAATAAAAAAAACTTTGCCGAACGATCTATAAAAAAAAGTGATACTGTTTAGTTCCTAAACTCAATTAGTAGTACTTCTAGAGTCCACTCCTTCCCCATACTACTAGTGAAAGGGAAAACGTAAAGACTACCATTAAAGCAGCCCAAGCGAGATTTACTATATCCATGTGAATTATGTCCTCTATCTCTATGAAGGAATTATTCAATTATTGTTCACTAATAAATAATAGGGGAATCACTGGCGCAGAGTCAAAAAGTTATTCTGACCCAACACCGTTGATGAAACAATCCAATAAATCCAATTAGAACAAGTTCTTATACGATTTCTAGTATAATTAGAAAAGATTAAGCCCAAGCAAAATATGCGGAAACCCCCTTGGAAGTATCAAAGAAATGATACTAACATGTAGAAAAAAACCTATTCCTTATTTTGTTGCTCTTCATTTAGTTAAGTAAAAAGTAGAAAAATATAGAAGGAAGATAGATCACTATACCCTATTTCTTTCCTTCTTTACCACACCACCTTTCC